CCATAGCTGATGATAGAACTAGAATAGATATTTTCTGTTTCCTACTTACACGAGCCCATATCCTTGCTTTTCTATCAATCTCTAATTCTAACCTCCCCCCCCAATCTGATATTATGGTACCAGTATAGACCGAAATTCCGTTATGATCCAATTCTGATCGATAATAGATACCGGGGCTTTGCAATATTTGATTGATCACAATTCTGTATATTCCATTTACTATAGAAGTTCCGAGGGAGTTCATTAAAGGAATGTTTCCAATAAAAATTGTTTGTTCTTGCATATCCTTACTGCTTTTCCAAATTAATCCTGCGGATACATATAATTCAGAAGAATATGTGAGTGATTCATATACGGCATCCCTTTCTTTTATCAACGGTTCCACCAATTGATATGTTTCCACAAATAATTGAAATTCAATTTCTTGATCTGTATCTTCAATTTTTGGAAACTTATAAAGTTCTTCTGTTAAGCCCCGATCCATGAACCCACAAAATCCTTCAAATTGTATCTGATTCAACCCAGGTATTGTAGACATTTCCCCATTTTCATCCCCGAGCATTTTGAATTTCCCATTTATCAAAAAAATCCCATTCTTTTCTCATTCTTCATCGAATCATACGAATCGATCTAATAATGATGGAATTGAATTTCTATTCTGTTTACTGAATCACATGAAATTTTATCTAACTCCATATACCATATAATATATGGAATGGATGAAATATGAAATGCGTATGAACGGAAGAAGAAAAATTATACTCAAATTTGAATTTATATTTATAACAAAGAGATACAGAAAAGAATTGATAAATGCCATTTAGCCTTATGGAGTTTTGTATAGAATATAAAAAAAAAATAATAATAATTCAATTTCTACCATTATTATGATATTACATATTCCAATCCGATTGAATACCAGAAAAATGAAATGAATTCCTGATTTGATCTGTTCGTTGAGATAAAGACAAAATAATCATAAAATATATATAGGGAGAGAGTTTCTTTTTCTAGCGCTTCATTTTTTCATAGATTCCATTGTTCAAAAAACGATTCGCAGAGAAGAGAGATGTTTTTACCCACTTTTTCGTTTTTTCTTTTTTAGTAGAATATTTAGAATATGATTGAAGTGCGTACGAAAAGAGGGCTTGTATTTATTAAACATGTGCAGATATAGCATTTCTATTTATATATGTCTTTCCTCTTTTCTTTTTATTCCATTATAGCGCTCTAGTGGAGACAACACTTGGCGTGCTCTATCAAAAATTCTATTTTTTCTTTTATTTTAATCTATTCAATGAAAAATTGAAACACGATAATTTCTTGCTGATTCCCTATGGACATCATATCTAGATAGATAAAATACCTCATTAGATAACTATAACTGTGTAACAACTTATGTTCTGGGGTTTACATAGACTCATAATTGCTGTTATATTATTATAATATAATTGAAATTAAGAAAGTTTGTTTATTGAAAAAAAAAATCAATACTGATTAGTTATGTATCCATTTTGATTTTCTTATACCATTAGAAAAAGACAAGTGAAGAAGAATCGTCCATAAATTTGCAGTCAATAGTTAATAGTTAATGGTTCCAATTTATTTGTCCTGAATTTTGACTTTTGTAACTGAGAATCCACATTTTCTTTTTCAATAGAAAAGAAAAAAGAAAGGGAAAGTTTTTAGATATTGTGTGTCTTGAGATACTATAACCGATTGAAGGTATGGATCCGATCTAAATCTAAAAAGAAAAAGGGGAGACTCTCATTTTTTTGTTTGTAGCCTTTTGGCGACATGGCCGAGCGGTAAGGCGGGGGACTGCAAATCCCTTATTCCCCAGTTCAAATCCGGGTGTCGCCTGATCAACAAAAAACTCGAAATCCTAACGTCTAGGATTCAAGGAAAACCTAGAGTAGTGGAAGGGAATCAGTAAATCTTGATATGGTAGCCCCTCCCCTACTAATGGAGGGGCTACTAGGGGAGTCTTGAATTAGATTGGATAACGGGAGTGTCTAATTAACTAATGAATGGTTGTAGAAGGGTTGGAAGATACTTTGTATACAGACTGATGAAAGTCTCTGAGTGTTCAGGCAGTCAATTCATATTAGATTGGATGGATAATTGGCTTTTACTTAATGAGGGACACCAAAAGAAAGAATAAGTCTTATTATTGCTACATGTGAGTAACATTCTTTTGATACTTCCAAAAGTGTTACTGCGTATTTTGCTTGTGCTTAATGATTCTCCATTTTACTAGAAATCATATAAGAACTTGTTATAAGCGGATTTATTGAAGTGTTTCATCAACGGTGGTGTGTCAGAATTCCCTTTTCTTTTTGACTCTGCGCCAGTAATTCCACTATTATTAGTGAACAATAATGGAAAAATTCCTTCATATTTGTTTCATATTCATAGAGATAGGGGACATAATACACATGGATATAGTAAGTCTTGCTTGGGCTGCTTTAATGGTAGTCTTTACATTTTCCCTTTCACTCGTAGTATGGGGAAGAAGTGGGCTCTAGGGGTACTCCTAATTGGGTTGAGGAATCAAACCGTATCAATTGTTTTCTAGATCGTTTTGCAAAGCCTTTTTTTTATTAAATTAATATATGTCTATTCCATTCCATTTTTCCTTCATTTCTGATTATTTTAATATGAATCTCGGTATCCATCAAAATAATCAAATCCATGAAATGAAAGAATTAGAAAATCGTAAGACTTGCATTTCCCGGATGATAAACAATTTATTTTTTTTAAAAAAAAGAATTCTTCCTAAATTTTCTATTTTGATGAACCACTCTCACCAATTTTTTCAATACTTTATTTATTTTGATTTTTTTTACTTTATATTTATTTTCTATTTTTTTAAATGAGCAAAGAGTCTATTATAATGTAGTAAAAAAAAATTGATTTTTTTTTTATTTTATTTTTTTTTGCTTTGCTTCTTGTAGCAATGGGTGACTCCATTTTTACCCCTTCACCTTCCGTCACCTTCGCCTTCTTTGCCTTCGTCTCCATTGCCATAATACACATGGATATAGTAAGTCTTGCTTGGGCTGCTTTAATGGTAGTCTTTACATTTTCCCTTTCACTCGTAGTATGGGGAAGAAGTGGGCTCTAGGGGTACTCCTAATTGGGTTGAGGAATCAAACCGTATCAATTGTTTTCTAGATCGTTTTGCAAAGCCTTTTTTTTATTAAATTAATATATGTCTATTCCATTCCATTTTTCCTTCATTTCTGATTATTTTAATATGAATCTCGGTATCCATCAAAATAATCAAATCCATGAAATGAAAGAATTAGAAAATCGTAAGACTTGCATTTCAGATTGATTGACATCAACACAAATAAAATAGATCAAACGAAGAAATAAAATTGAGATACTATGTGCATTACATATATTTAATTGATATCGACATGTATGAAGATACATATTGTAGATTCATCTATATTAAGCTTGTATCTTTATACATTACAATAATAGATATAGATAGTATGGTAGAAAGATTCATATTTTTTTTTCTACCATACTATCGAGTTTTATAGGATACTGCTGATTCTAGTCCATTCATTTTATTTAAGACGTGCAATTGGAATCCTTTTTTTCTTAAATCCTTGATAAAAAGGATAAAAAGTCAAGTTTCATTCAAATTAATCACCTTGACTGACAGTTTTTACGTATATTATAAGTAAAAAAGCGGTAGGAACTAGAATGAACAGCGCTGTAGCAATAAATGCGAGAATATTTACTTCCATAATTTCATTGTTTTTTTTACTTCGTAATAACTCGGGATTTAATCCCATAGAGATGATAAATTTGTCGCTTGTAAATTCAATGCGATGACTTACATTTCAATGACATCGAATCGGATCAATATCATGAATAACAATATCTAAGCTATCAAATCGATTCACCGTCGAGAATTGAATAGTATAACATAGGAAGATCTTTTATCCACACACACCGAATACAAAATTAGATTCCTGGTCCAATCAAAAGAATTCCTTTCTTTTATTTATATATATTCTTTTCCACTCTTTCTTTTCGATAATCTACCGCCTTAATCATCTGATGATGTATCATCTGACTGCTTTTCCACTTTCACCGTTTACAAATAGTTTACAAATAAACCCCAACAAAAAATAGAAAGGAAAAAATAAAAAAAAAAGATATCATTGGGAATGAAATTCTGTCATTTGTATCCCCTTTCACAGAAAATGGAGGGATCAATTGATGTATTTTTTTTATTGTATCCGTCGGGACTGACGGGGCTCGAACCCGCAGCTTCCGCCTTGACAGGGCGGTGCTCTGACCAATTGAACTACAATCCCAGGGAAATAAAGAAAAGTGTACAGCATAGATATTCTTATGATTTCATTCAAGCCATTTTCTATTTAGATTTTAGATTCGAATCGCCGTGTTGTAACAAACCAAACAAAGGCGCGAGTGATATATTGATATCCATACGGGTATGCACTTTAGTGAGAGCGACGCGGATTACTAGTTACTAGTAATCCTTTCGTTATTGCCAAATAAATCGATCAATAATCAATTTGAAAATGAAAAAAAAAGAGTCTTTTTTGTTTACTTTACTCTTTCTTTTCATTAAACTTTCTACTTAATGATCCTGATATGAATCTAGAGCGTTATCAAGGTCATAATTTATGGGAACAAATAAATAGAACAAATAAAAAACAAATAGCGGTAGGGATGGATATATCAGAAAATTGGACTTTTTTTTATTCTTCCCTAATTTTTTTTTTGGCTTTTCTGGAAAACAAAATACAAAAAAATGGGCATTTTATGTTATGGCGGATCAGCGAATTATTGGGCCGAGCTGGATTTGAACCAGCGTAGACATATTGCCAACGAATTTACAGTCCGTCCCCATTAACCGCTCGGGCATCGACCCAGGAAGAATCAATTCTAGGTTTATTGATAATCCATGATCAACTTCCTTTCGTAGTACCCTACCCCCAGGGGAAGTCGAA